ATGGGAATGTACATGCGGTAGAAAAATTACGTCAATCAATCGAGATATGGTATGCCACAAGTGAATATTTGAGACAAGAAATGAATCTTAATTTTAAGATGACTGATCCTTCAAATCCAGTCCATATAATGTCCTATTCTGGAGCTAGAGGAAATGCATCTCAGGTCCACCAATTAGTAGGTATGAGAGGATTAATGTCAGATCCCCAAGGACAAATGATTGATTTACCCATTCAAAGCAATTTACGCGAAGGACTTTCTTTAACGGAATATACAATTTCCTGCTACGGAGCCCGCAAAGGAGTTGTGGATACTGCTGTACGAACGTCAGACGCTGGATACCTCACGCGTAGACTTGTTGAAGTAGTTCAACATATTGTTGTACGTAGAACGGATTGTGGAAGTACCCGAGGTATTTCCGTGAGTCTTCGAAAGGGGATGACGGAAAGAATTTTTATCCAAACGCTAATAGGTCGCGTATTAGCAAACGATGTATATCTAGGTCTACGATGCATTGCTACCAGAAATCAAGATATTGGGATTGGGCTTGTCAATCGATTCATGACCTCTCGGGCACAGCCAATATATATTCGAACTCCCTTCACTTGCCGAAGTGCATCTTGGATCTGTCGATTATGCTATGGTCGGAGTCCCACTCATGGTGACCTGGTTGAATTGGGAGAAGCAGTAGGTATTATTGCGGGTCAATCCATTGGAGAACCAGGGACTCAACTAACATTAAGAACTTTTCATACCGGTGGAGTATTCACAGGTGGTACTGCGGAACATGTACGAGCTCCTTCTAATGGAAAAATCAAATTCAATGAGGATTTGGTTCATCCCACACGCACACGTCATGGACATCCTGCCTTTCTCTGCTATGTAGACCTATATGTGACTATTGAGAGTCAGGATATTATACATAGTGTGAATATTCCACCAAAAAGTTTTCTTTTGGTTCAAAATGATCAATATGTGGAATCAGAACAAGTGATTGCTGAGATTCGTGCTGGAACATCCACTTTCCATTTTAAAGAGAGGGTTCGAAAACATATTTATTCTGACTCAGAGGGAGAAATGCATTGGAGTACCGGTGTGTACCATGCACCTGAATATACACACGGTAATGTTCATTTCTTACCCAAAACAAGTCATTTATGGATCTTATCGGGGGGTCCGTGCAAATCCAGTCTAGTGCCTTTTTCACTCCACAAGGATCAAGATCAAATGAATGTTCAATCTCTTTCTGTCCAAGAGAGATCCATTTCTGACTTCTCGGTGAATAATAATCGAGTGAGACACAAATTGTTTGGCTCGGATCCCCTGGCGAGAAAAGGGCGAAGGATTTCTGATTATGCAGCAGGATCTGAGCGAGTCATATCCAAAGGTGATGGGGATTTCATATATCCCGCCATTCTCCAAGAGAATTCTTATTTATTGGCGAAGAGGCGAAGAAATAGATTCATCATACCATTCCAATATGATCCGGAACGGGAGAAGGAATTAACGCCTCATTCTAGTACTAGTATCACGGTTGAAATACCCGCAAATGGTATTTTACGTAGAAATAGTATTCTTGCTTATTTCGACGATCCACGATACAGAAGAAGCAGTTCGGGAATTACCAAATATGGCATCATAGAGGTCGATTCAATCGTCAAAAAAGAGGGTCTGATTGAGTATCGAAGACCAAAAGAATCTAGACCGAAATACCAAATGAAAGTAGATCGATTTTTTGTCATTCCCGAAGAAGTCCATATCTTGCCCGGGTCTTCATCCATAATGGTACGGAACAATAGTATCATTGGAGTAGATACACGAATTACGTTTAATACAAGAAGCCAAATAGGTGGATTGGTCCGAATAGAAAAAAAAAAAAAAAAGATTGAACTGAAAATCTTTTCTGGAGGTATCCATTTTCCTGGAGAAACAGATAAGATATCCCGACACATTGGCATCTTGATACCACCAGGAGCAAGAAAAAAAATGGATAAGGGATCAAAGGGGAAAAATTGGGAAGGGAAAAATTGGGTCTATGTCCAACGGATCACACCTATCAAGAAAAAATATTTTGTTTCAGTACGACCCGTAGTGACATATGAAATAGCTGATGGGATAAATCTAGTAACGCTTTTCCCTGGGGATATGTTACAGGAAAAGGATAATTTGCGACTCCAAGTTGTCAATTATATCCTTTATGGGGATGGCAAACCAATTCGAGGAATTTCCCATACAAGTATTCAATTGGTTCGTACTTGTTTAGTATTGAATTGGGACCAAGACAGAAAAGGTTCTATAGAAAAGGTTCAGGCTTCTTCTGCTGAAGTAAGGGCAAATGATCTGATTCGATATTTCATAAGAATTGAATTGGTGAAGTCTCCTATTTTGTATACCGGAAAGAGGAATGATAGACCAGGTTCAGTGATTCCTGATACTGGGTCATATTGCGCCAATACCAATCTTTTTTCTTCCAAGGTTAAAATTCAATCACTTAGTCAACATCAAGGAACCGTTCGTACATTTCTTAATAGAAATAAAGAAGGCCAATCTCTTATAGTTTTTTCATCATCTAATTGTTCTCGCATCAATGTTTCGAAATATCACAATGTGACCAAAGAATCAATTAAAGAAAAAGAGGATACCCCGATTCCAATTCTTAATTTGTTGGGTCCCTTAGGTACTGTACCTAAAATTCATAATTTTTCCCCATCTTATCATTCAATAACTCATAATGAGATCTTGTTAAATAAATATTTCATACTGGATAATAATAATCCAAAACAGACTTTCCAACTACTTAAGTATTATTTAGTGGACGAAAACGGGAGAATCTCTAATGCAAATCCATGCAGTGACATCATTTTTAATCTATTCGGTTCGTGCTTTCTCCCTCACGATTATTGTGAGGAGACATCCACAACCAGAATAATGAGCCTCGGACAGTTTATTTGTGAAAATGTATGTCTATCCAAACACGGAACACGCATAAAATCTGGTCAAGTTATAATGGTTTATCTTGACTCTTTCATAATAAGATCAGCTAAACCCTATTTGGCGACCCGAGGAGCAACCGTTCATGGTGATTATGGAGAAATCTTTTACGAAGGAGATACATTAGTTACATTTATATATGAAAAATCGAGATCTGGTGATATAACTCACGGCCTTCCAAAGGTTGAACAAGTGTTAGAAGTTCGTTCGATTGATTCAATATCGATGAACCTAGAAAAAAGGGTTGAAGGTTGGAACGAACATATAACAGGAATTCTTGGAATTCCTTGGGGATTCCTGATTGGTGCTGAACTCACCATAGCGCAAAGTCGTATTTCTTTGGTTAATAAGATCCAAAAGGTTTATCGATCCCAGGGGGTACAGATTCATAATAAGCATATAGAGATTATTGTACGACAAATAACATCAAAAGTGTTGGTTTCAGAAGATGGAATGTCTAATGTTTTTTCACCCGGGGAACTAATCGGATTGTTGCGAGCAGAACGAGCAGGTCGTGCTTTGGAAGAGGCTATTTGTTACCGAGCCGTCTTATTGGGAATAACGAGAGCATCTCTGAATACTCAAAGTTTCATATCAGAAGCTAGTTTTCAGGAAACCGCTCGAGTTTTAGCAAAAGCCGCTCTCCGGGGTCGTATTGATTGGTTGAAAGGTCTGAAAGAGAATGTTGTTCTGGGGGGGATGATACCCGTTGGTACCGGATTCAAACGATTCGTTCACCGTTCAAGGGAATACAACAACATTCCTTTGGAAATACAAAAGAAGAATTTTTTCGGGGGGGAAATGAGAGATATTCTGTTCCACCACAGAGAATTATTTTGTTCTTGCATCCCAAAGCCAAAGAGTTTCCATAATACATCAGAACAACCATTCTATGCTATGGGATCTAATCCAATCGTTCATAAGAGCGGATTCATTATTAGCTAAGCTAATATAATGGTCATTTGTTAATAAAGAATGGTCATTTGTTACTAAAGAGAATATCGAAACCAAGGGTAAAGGAATTCATAATGAAGCTTGGACCGTGTATCAACGGTTAACCCGCGGTAGAAGGTTCCATTGGAACAATTATTTATTTCAGGGTACCTCGTCTCTTTTTTTTTAGAGGAAGTGTGGGGATAAATGACAAGAAGATATTGGAACATCAATTTGGAAGAGATGATGGAAGCGGGGGTTCATTTTGGTCATGGTACTAGGAAATGGAATCCTAGAATGGCACCTTACATCTCTGCAAAGCGTAAAGGTATTCATATTACAAATCTTACGAGAACTGCTCGTTTTTTATCAGAAGCCTGTGATTTAGTTTTTGACGCAGCAAGTAGAGGAAAACACTTCCTAATAGTTGGTACGAAAGATAAGGCAGCTGATTCGGTAGCATCAGCTGCAATAAGGGCTCGGTGTCATTATGTCAATAAAAAATGGCTCGGTGGTATGTCAACGAATTGGTCCACTACGGAAACGAGGCTTCAGAAGTTCAGGGACTTGAGAGTGAGAGCCGAGATGGGGCAACTCAGTCGTCTCCCGAAACGGGATGCAGCAATATTGAAGAGACAATTATCTCACTTTCAAACATATCTGGGCGGTATCAAATATATGACGGGGTTACCCGATATTGTAATCATCATTGATCAGCAAGAAGAATATACGGCCCTTCGAGAATGCGTCACTTTGGGTATTCCAACTATTTGTTTAATCGATACAAATTGTGATCCAGATCTCGCAGATATTCCGATTCCAGCCAACGATGACGCTATAGCTTCCATCCGATTGATTCTTAACAAATTAGTATCCGCAATTTGTCAGGGACGTTCTAGCTATATAAGAAGTCGTTGATTAATAATAAGATAAGTCAATTACTTCGCTTCGGGAAACCCAGAGATTCATTGAATCGGTTATTCTTACTATTCCTGAATGTGAAAAAGGAGATTTTCATTGCCGGGGATATATTACGTGATTCATTCATTAATGAATATCTGAAATATATGGTTAAGTTAAATTAGTATAAATGGTTGAATCAAAATAATTCCTTCTTAAGTTCCATTTCTGTCAGAGGGTAATATGAATGTTCTACCATGTTCCATCAACGCACTAAAGGGGTTATACGAGATATCCGGCGTGGAAGTAGGCCAACATTTCTATTGGCAAATAGGGGGTTTCCAAGTGCATGCCCAAGTACTTATAACCTCCTGGGTCGTAATTGCTATCTTATTAGGTTCAGCCGCTATAGCCGTTCGGAATCCACAAACTATCCCGACCGACGGTCAGAATTTTTTCGAATATGTTCTTGAATTCATTCGAGACGTGAGCAAAACTCAAATTGGAGAAGAAGAATATGGTCCTTGGGTTCCTTTTATTGGAACTCTGTTCCTATTTATTTTTGTTTCTAACTGGTCAGGTGCTCTTTTACCTTGGAGAATCATACAGTTACCTCATGGGGAGTTAGCTGCACCCACGAATGATATAAATACTACTGTTGCTTTAGCTTTACCCACGTCAGTGGCATATTTCTATGCAGGCCTTACTAAAAAGGGATTGGGTTATTTCGGTAAATATATTCAACCAACTCCAATACTTTTACCAATTAATGTCTTAGAAGATTTCACAAAACCTTTATCACTTAGTTTTCGACTTTTCGGGAATATATTGGCCGATGAATTAGTAGTTGTTGTTCTTGTTTCTTTAGTACCTTTAGTGATTCCTATACCTGTGATGTTCCTCGGATTATTCACAAGCGGTATTCAAGCTCTCATTTTTGCAACCTTAGCCGCGGCTTATATAGGTGAATCCATGGAAGGTCATCATTGAGTACAAATAAGAAATAAGAAAATAATGCTTTGTTTGAATTTCAAAGTTCAAAGAGTCGCTTTTTCTTTTTTAATTTCAATCAATTCAAAATTAAGCCCATGAATCTTATTCCAATAAAATAATTAATTCATGGGTAGCTCAAGATACCCGCTTGAGGAAATGATTGATATATCAATCTATATTTAGGATATGTATGATATAGAGTAGGAACAGATATATATGTACGATATTCATATTTATTATATTACGTATTACACTACGGAATTGTAAAAAAAGGGGGGAGATTCCCAATTTTTCCTAAGATCCCCCTTTTTTCCTATTCATGTCATACATCGCCTTTATTTGCCCAGTCAATTACGAAGATTCATAATTTGGATAATAAATAATTGTTATCCGTTTGGGACGCGCGACGAAACAACAAGAACTATGTTCTGCGGAACCGTTGCTATTTCATTCCATTCTATTCAACAATTGACCAAAATTGGAATTAAGAGGAGTTGGATCAATCAATCAAATCTTGATATGGGATGATTCGCTTTGATGAATCTCTTCGTTTGTATCCATGTGAGATAATGACAAAGACAAGAAAGAGTTCACGAATCAGATGAAAAATTCAGTAGGTTAGGTGGGCCGAGCTACATAGCCGTAGCTACATATTATATGTGAACTCCGGTGTATGCTTAGAAGGATGATTCCAGGGTCCGCAATAGAAATAAGATGGCGATGGTTTACATTATGGAAGAAAACATGTATATGTGATAGTAGATATTCATATATATGGACTACCCATCTATATTATTTCATTCCCCATCAACTTTCTATTATATAGATATAGATTCCACTTTATTTATATGGATTACGATATCTAAGCTCTTCCCTTTTTCGTCTGTGACTTTATTGTATATGTGGATTGAATATGAAGTTAAGCCTATGAATGCATATAGAGAAGATGAAGGAGGGAGGAATTGAAAGAATGGGTTCGGAACAAAGAAATAGAAGAACTAATATGGATTTTCAAAGACTTGGATAGTGAATAAAAACGAGATATTGAAGTAGTTCTGATGATTCAGTAATATCAAATATCATCACATCACTTCTTAACTCAAATTGGGTTCGGAGTTCTTAGTTTAGTTGTATGGATCTTAGTGATGGAATATGAAATAATAAGTAATGTAACTCATTAATATATATATATAATATATATATATAACATTAATAATAACATGAATTATATATAAGAATTCATTGGTTTATTTGATTATATCATTAACCATTTCTTCATTTTTTGTTGTGAGGAGCTTACCATGAATCCCCTAATTTCTGCTGCTTCCGTTATTGCTGCTGGATTGGCCGTAGGACTTGCTTCTATTGGACCCGGAGTCGGTCAAGGTACTGCTGCGGGCCAAGCCGTAGAAGGTATTGCTAGACAACCAGAAGCAGAGGGTAAAATACGAGGTACTTTATTGCTTAGTCTGGCTTTTATGGAAGCTTTAACAATTTACGGGCTGGTCGTGGCATTAGCACTTTTATTTGCTAATCCCTTTGTGTAATCCTAGAAACGTGAAAATGTGAAAAATACGTACTTCTTTTCTTGCTTTGGCCCTGCCACTTCGCTTCTTCAAATTATATCAACTCAACACTTCACTCCTACAATCACTTCTTCCTTGATCCAATACTCCGGGGAAGT